TCAAAAAGGGGGGTTCCTCCTTTTATCGTTGTATGTGAAAGACATGTATTCTTCAAAATGGATCGTTCTTTTTAGTTATTATCTATACTTATTTCGTGTATGTGGATAATTTTTTTAATATACTCTTTTTAATATACATTGTTTTTTACTTTAACATATAAATATATAATAAACATACAAATATATATAATACAAATATATTTATATATACATGTATATGTGATATATATATCACATATACGTATGCGCGCACATCACATATATAAATGACATGAGGGAAAAAAATAAGAATAATTAAGAATCCCAATATTTGACTTTTTTTTCAGATATTTTTTTTTGTTGATTTCTTTTATTATTGTTCCTTTCTAAAAGGATAAAAAAGATAAGAATTGGTGAATCGAGAACAATTTGTAATTATAAGAAAAAAGAGTTTCTTTTCTTATGGAACATACATATCAATATGCGTGGATAATACCTTTTCTTCCACTTCCAGTTACTATGTCAATAGGATTTGGACTTCTACTTATTCCGACAGCAACAAAAAATATTCGTCGCATGTGGGCTTTTCCTAGTGTTTTACTCTTAAGTATAGCTATGGTGTTTTCAGCCAATCTGTCTATTCAACAAATAAATGGAAGTTTTATCTATCAATATCTATGGTCTTGGACCATCAATAATGATTTTTCCTTAGAGTTTGGATACTTGATCGATCCACTTACTTCTATTATGTCAATACTAATTACTACTGTTGGAATCATGGTTCTTATTTATAGTGACAAGTATATGTATCACGATCAAGGATATTTGAGATTTTTTGCTTATATGAGTTTTTTTAATACTTCTATGCTGGGATTAGTTACTAGTTCAAATTTGATACAAATTTATATTTTTTGGGAACTTGTGGGAATGTGTTCTTATTTATTAATAGGGTTTTGGTTCACACGACCAATTGCAGCAAGTGCTTGTCAAAAAGCTTTTGTAACTAATCGTGTAGGGGATTTTGGTTTATTGTTAGGAATCTTAGGTTTTTATTGGATAACAGGTAGTTTAGAATTTCGGTATTTGCTCGAAATAACTAATAACTTAATCCAGAATAATGGGGTCAATTCTTTATTTGCTACCTTGTGTGCTTCTTTATTATTCGTCGGTGCAGTTGCTAAATCCGCACAATTCCCCCTTCACGTATGGTTACCTGATGCTATGGAAGGACCCACTCCTATTTCGGCTCTTATACACGCTGCTACTATGGTAGCAGCAGGAATTTTTCTTGTAGCTCGGCTTCTTCCTCTTTTCATAGTCATACCTTATATAATGAATTTCATTTCTTTAATAGGTGTAATAACACTATTATTAGGGGCTACTTTGGCCCTTGCTCAAAGAGACATTAAAAAAAGCTTAGCCTATTCTACAATGTCTCAATTGGGTTATATTATGTTAGCTCTAGGTATAGGTTCTTATCGAGCTGCTTTATTCCATTTGATCACTCATGCCTATTCAAAAGCTTTATTGTTTTTGGGATCCGGATCTATTATTCATTCAATGGAACCTATTGTTGGATATTCACCAGATAAAAGTCAGAATATGGTTCTTATGGGTGGTTTAACAAGATATGTTCCAATTACAAGAACTACTTTTTTATTGGGTACACTTTCTCTTTGTGGTATTCCACCTCTTGCTTGTTTTTGGTCCAAAGATGACATTCTTAATGATAGTTGGTTGTATTCACCAATTTTCGCAGTAATAGCTTATTTCACAGCAGGATTAACCGCATTTTATATGTTTCGGGTATATTTACTTACCTTTGATGGGTATTTCCGCGTTCATTTTAAAAATTACAGTAGCACGAAAAATGGTTCGTTCTATTCCATATCTCTATGGGGAAAAGGAA